CGAACTTCCTCAGAAAGTGAAACCCTCTCTTGCACCCTTGTGTGCAAAGATCTTTAAGCATAGGAAGGAATTTGCTTGATAGCATCAAGTAATGGGAGATTTATTTGGACTTTCTTAAACATCTCCATGATTTCATTGTAATGAGTGTCTTTCTTGGGCGCAACCAACCGTTGAGGATATGGAGGCTTGGGAATGTAGTGTGGCACAGGATTAGGCTTTGATGAATTTAATACATGAGCAGTAGTTCTCTATGTTATCCTTCTCCTAGATACATTTTCATGACATTTATGCTTGGAATCAGCCATGTTAGTGTAATTCAAGGCTGTGAGAGCGGTAGATACATCTGAAAGAAAGAAGGCTATGAAAGAAAGATCGGAAGAAGCGGTGTCCGGGCGAACGAAAAACGAGAGACAAAAACTATCGAAATGCAGCTCAATTTACTATGTTTTCGAAAAAGGTTCGATTTCACGTCTTTTTGAGAAAGTCCTGAATCGTACGAATGAATCCAGTGCAATCAAGCAGGGTAAAATGACTTCTTTCACAGCCCGCCGTTGGCGCCTCACACCTCCACCTTGGTCTACCATTTGTTTAGACGAGCCAAAACACAACACCCCAAACTTTCATCTAAATGTAGGAAACAATTAAAGTCTCCCATTATAGCCCAACAATTTGGAGCAGGAGGTGAATGAGAGCTTTCCATTTGCGCGATTGCTACCGGGACCCCAGAATTTCGAATTAACTAAAAGGTTCTGATGTAATCATTTTTATATCATTTCTTCTGACTGAAGACCATATACTTACTTGGCGCGACTACAAACACCGCGATTTTCCATCTATGCGAATCCATTTGTATCTTCCAATACATCATGTCGATTGCTCGACCGTTACCCGGGTGGCACATACCCGAGCTCCCCTTTATATCCCACTTGAGCATCTGGATCAATACCAGCAAAAGCAGCTCTATGGATGGGGTTCTAGAAATCTCGTAAAAGGGGGTCAGTCTCGTCTTGCAGAACAGAAAGTAGAAGATGACTCCGGGGATTAATTAAAATAGAGTCGCTGTCGTAGTGGTCTATACTTCGACAGGTCTTGGAGTACTGAGTTGCATGGGAAAAAGGATAGGTAATTGCTCTACCGCACTCGACTTATGTCAAAAGGAGATGTCCTTAACGGGATGGGTATCAATGAATTGCCTTTGCGCCTCGCACGTGGTAGCTGTGAGGGGAAGCCCCCCGATTCCCTTCCAACCACTGGAACCGAAGCTGCACCTTTCTCTTCAAAGTGAGTCTGCTTAGTCAGAATATTATAAATGCCATGGATGCAAAGATACTCAGCGAGTGAACTAGGTTTTGCTATTCCTTCTCGAGCTTCTATTTCTTCCGTTAAAGGAGATTCGGGAAAAGATGGAATAGGAAGACGTGTTTCCAGAACAAACAAGATACGGGTTGAGAAGGGGGAGTTAGCAAAGTTAGACAAGATTGGAATGGGCATAGGAACATGTATTGATGTACCAGATCGGCTAATGCTCCCAGGTTGATGCGATGTATTCCACCAGTTGACTGAAGACTTTATTATTGGTATATCGATCGGTCCAGCACGGATTGAAATAGAAGCCGGTTCGACAGGAAGCTTTTGAAAACGCAGTGCACCCAGGTAAATAAGGAACGAGATGAATACAGAGGTTAAACGAGCATCCCACACCCAAAAGGTGCCCCACATAGGTCTTCCCCGAAACCCCCCAGTAACTAAGGTAAACAACGTAAAAAAGGCACCCATTTCTGTACCGGTTCCGGAAGAGCGAAGAAAAAGGGGATGTTTTGTTAATAGGAAAAAGAAAGTGCTTATAGCCGTAGCGATATAAACAAGAATACTCATCCGAGCCGCAGGAACATGTACATACAGAATACGCGAATTTCCACCTTGTTGAAGATCTAGTGGTGCTACCCGAAGACTTAAATGAATAGCCATCGCTGTTAAGAACAACCGAGATCCAATGATAATTTGCGCGTAGCTTCTGGTCTTTGACATCAAAAAATAAGGTCGTAATAACGAAACGGACATGCGAGAATTTGGTCCTAGCTAGTGGAACAAGAAAGACATGGATCTATATTCAATACGCAATCAAAGGATTTCCCCTGCTTTGTTTTCGCTCCGCTCGTGCGCGGCACTCCTTGCTCGCGGAGCGGCATACCTAAAAAATAAAGGAAAAAAAAAGAATCTAACGCTCTAGTCTAATTGAATACTTTCAACGCTCATGCTATTTGAAAGAGCTTTCAACATGGAGTCTCCACTCCATAATGTACACAAAGAGTAACTGATCTATGAATATCGTCCTAATTCAGGTCTTGTTCCGCACTTAAATGGATAACTCAAACCCTTACCTTGACCAGTTTGTAGTGGAAAACCTCGATGACATAATCGTTTATAGTCACTCACTGGAGGTTTGGAACCCTGAGTACAGTGTTCCGGGTGTAGCAGGAAAAGAAGCTGTACGCGAAACGGTGCTCAGACGAAAGTGCTCTTTCTTGGCCATTGGATCAGCAAGGGTGTGATTCAGATGGATCAAGAGAAGATCAGGTCTGTTGTGGACTGGGGATTGCCAGCCGTGGAGGAATATCCCGTCGTACCTCAACTATCGACCCGCCTGCTACCAATTCATCCGGTACGCGATAGAAGTTCTCATCGGTGAAGAACCGGCCTCTGGTACGTATCCAATACGAGCAAGCAATCAATGCCTCCCTGACCTAACGGAACGTAGCACCCCTTTTCGATTATCCATGGAGTATTCCGCCTAAACCTATCTTCCCGAATGAAAATAAGGTCATTTAATCCACTTAAAGCACGGGATGAATCCACGATGGTCTGTTACAACTCTTTTTATGCGGTCTTACAAACGAAGTGTAGTGAACTTCTATAAAGCATTCGGTTGTAGCGTTAACGAAATCAACAATGCGTCACTAGTAGTAAGTAGCCTGTATGGGTAAACTAACAACGACTTCTTGTCTCACTTTTTTCATTACCATTTAAAGAATAATGTGTAACCAGACCCATTTGATGACGGAAGTGACCAATTCCTATTAAAAAACACGGGAAAACGGATTTCGTGTCAAAAGAAGAACGAGTGAAAAGACCATTTCAAGCAAAAAAGCCGGGAAAACAGACTTGAAGAACCTGTAGTGGTGGAATTCACTGAAGCAGTGGGCATGTTCTCTCAGGTCAACGATTACGTCAAAGAATCTCCCCCTCACGGGTTTTTTGTCATTGTAGCCCAAGTGTGAGTCATCAAGAGCCCACAGTGTCAAGCCGAGCGGAAATGCCAGCGCTTTGGTACGACGTCAGCAACAAAGAATGGCCAATTTATCACTGCAGTGCTTCATGGAGTCAATTGGAGAGATGTCTTCGAGGGAGATGTGGAAATTGGAATTCTTTCTGGATTCGGTACTGGATGTAGTTCCTATTTGTGCTGCTTTGACACGCGACCTCACCTTCCGGGCGATGGTTCCACTGCTGGATAAACAACTCGGCAAAGTGGCTCTTAAATAAGCTGTGCCTGGCATCAACTGAATATGGATCTTCGATAAAGGGCTATGGACCTGGACCCTCCTACAGGAAGATGAAGTACGTAGTCCTACCCACCCACCAAGTGACCAAGCTCTCCTCCTCCTTGTGCAAGGCCCCTTAGGGCCTTTGACTTGCGATTGAATGAGTTGGTTTGCTAATTGGCAGCCTTTCTGCTTTCAGACAAGACTAAAAGCAAAAGCGTCGTTGCCAAAAACAACCTTCCTCAACGGTTGAGGAAGATCGGAACAGGCTAAACAGGAGCATTGGAGAGGACTCAACCAACATTTATATCTAATGGATCAACTCGTGCTTATGTTATACCATTCTCAGTTACGAGTGCTTATGCGCGTCTCTTTTTAAAGCTAGGAAATCCAAATAAAATCCGGGTCAGTGATCACTATGCCTTCTTCTGCTTTGGTCATTCAACTAATCTCGTCTGGTCGGGCAAGTAATCGAGAACTCAGGAAGAGCCTTTTGATTCTGTGGAAACTACTCTGCCCTCGTCCATCGCCCCTGTAAGCCAGCCTGCTCTCGTTCGGTCTCTAGTAATTAGCTCCTCTCGTCACAGGTCACTGCTATAACTTCCGGCGTATAAAAACCCTTGATTGGTTTAAACATAAACCATTTCCTTTTGAACTCTATTGCATAACCTAAAAAAGCGAGGCATAGACAACTACTCTCGCTAGGCGACTACTCTTCTTTAAGAAAGGCTAGCAAACTTCCCACCAGTGAGCCTAGGAGCGAAAACGCAATCCTATCCGTAAAACAGAACCTTTTTCCCCGTTTCCTGACCCCTTTCTTTTCTTTCAGAACCTTTCTTCATGATGTTTTCTACCTCGGGTAAAGCAACCTTTTGTCAGAAAGTTAGACGGTCTTATGAGTGAAACCCTCAGTAAAACGGACTTCTTTCGTAAAGAGTCTCTCTCTTTCTTCCCACTTCACTTCGTTCAGTGCCTTTGCTTCGCAACCTCCTGCTTGACCACTCAAAATTACAATCTTTACAATCCCCTTAGAGATTGAGGTCAAGAAAGTCTTGCCATTTCCTGTTTTATCCATCATTCCTTGTTTCATAAACAACTGTTCCTTCTCCAACTCACTCAGCCTCACTCTCATTCTTGAAATCTCCAGCTTCCGTTCTTGTGTCTTTAATGAAGCACATAATTATCTCGAGGGGACATGGCTGCACTTGGTATACCACTGCTTATTCTCTACGAGAGGAATCCATGTGAGCTTCCTGCATTCTTCAATCGGAGCTGCTCGAAATACAGAACTTGCACTGTCATCTGTACTGGGAGTCGCTCATTTTGTGCAGCGTGGTTGCATGCTTCTTGAGAGAGCTTTTGGCAGTCTATGAACCTGCCGAGCTTCTTGCATTCATTATTGTTCAGTTAGCAATGAATGAACCTTCAAATATATACCAACCGCCCGCCCTGTAAAGCCCATCATCGATGACACGAGCATAATAAGGCAGTATTTCAATCATAGCAATGAACTTTTGTAAGCTCAGGTAAGGCTCAGGAGCAATTTCCGCAAAATATGTGTCAATAAGCCGTCCAACTTTCAACAATGAACCATGATTCGGAGAACCAGTGCCTTCAGATTCCACAATCTTCATTTTCTTCTCGCTGCAGAAAATTGACCGGTATTCGATGAACAGTATCAACATCATATAATGAACCGCCAGCTTGGATTGATGGTATAAGGAGATCGTCAAGTGAAACCATTTCCAGCCGAAAAGGAATCCCCCTTTCAATCTCAAGCCTGCAGGCGACTGTAGCATTCACCACGATTGCCATCCTGAGCATCCCAAACCTCTGTGGAACCGAACAACTTTTCTCCGTTGGCATTAAGCTTATAAGGGTTTCCACTTCGCTGTGCTCAAATTCGATTTATGCCATGCCATGCCAAATTTTACATTTTCCACCTGATAAAAATGCATGAAAGATGCAACAATGCTATCCGGTCGAACACCGAGTCTTGCCGTGGCACAAATAACCCTTTGATAATATTCTATCCTGAGAGAGCTTCAACCCACACAACCACTCTTAAGCTCTGAAGATTCACCATCACAATTTCACCCTTCCTTTTTTGGCTCGCTGGCGCTGCAGATACCTTTTGCTTTCTTTCAGAACCATCGGTGTCGTGTCTTACTTCGCTTGGAGTTCTAGTTACTTCGCTTCGGTGCCAAAAGCCAAATCATCGTCCGCATCTACTCAATCCGCTATCCCCTTTCTCTTTCTGCAAGAAATCGTCCTGTCCGCATGCGTCCTCAAAATAACGTATTCGTGGGATTCTCTTCCTAACAGCTTATTCTATTACGAATTCCTACTCACTCGCTCGCCTTCGGGTGAGTGAAGAGTTCGTCGCTTCCCGAAGAGAGGGTCTTCATTAAAGCAGTAATCATCGAAGGAGGTAAAAAGTCTTTGGGTCCAAGAAAGCAAGCCGGGAAGGCATAGAGTCGACGCGAAATCCCGGCGAATCAAAAGTACAGGCGGAAGGCCAAGAGCCTAGTCGTGCAAAGATCCAAGCAGCGTATTCTCATTCAGGTGCGAAAACAGCTTCTTCTCGACGCAGGAGATTCGTGAACAAGCCCATCTAAGAGCCTAGCAGTAGCTGCCTTTATTGCGACAGAGAGAGCTTCCAACAAGGAAGGCTCAATAATCCCACCTCGTGCCGGAACGTCATCAGTCCCAGAGCCTATTTGATGTGTCCTCTTCAACCTCGTACAACAACTATGGCAGCCAAGAGCGCTGCTTATTCCCCTTCATGTCTTAAATCTTTGAGTTTGCATCCGCTGTTGATCGATTAGTTCCTGTTGAGGGATAATTAGTAACATCCACTGAAGAGCAGCCGGCATAATCTGATCTAGGACTAGGACCTGCGTGTGCATTTAGTAGAATATTTCCTAGCGCTTTTTTCGGATCTCTAGAAACATACAGATTTTAGGATCTTCTATATCATATAGGTTGAACCTAGTCGGAGACTTAGCCTGATATTGTCAACCACTTCAGCCCGGAAGAGATGCTCATGTAACTCATTCACAGGGACAAGGAAAGCTGTTCTATGGCCACTCGGCGCTTCCGGGGAATGCTTTTAATGGTTTGGGGCGAATAAATATGTGTTTTCGTAGGAGAGTTCATCTGGTTCAGGATTTGGCCATAACATCTGAGAATGTGTATACCGTCGGGAGTACATGACCGCGGAACCGCCCAATTCTTTTTCTTTTATCAAAACTATATTCGCATGGCTTAGAATCTACTCTACTTACCAATAGGGATATTCCGATGGGACCGAGGAATAGGAGTTCTCTCCTTTAGGGAGGATTGACAAAGTACACCTCCCGGAGCTATTTGATCAAGTGCCGAAAGCTGTTCGTGTTGCGGAACGAAGACAAATCGCCTTGGAGTGAATTCCTGCCTCCCTAAGCTCATGATGAAAGTCATTATCATTCTGCTTTCGGTTACTAGACCCCAATAAACCTTCCCCGCCCTACCATGTGGAAACAAAATCTCAGCTTGCACTAGTCATCGATTGCTCTTCAGAGGAAAGTTATGGAACTAGGTCGAATACTCTTCTGTCAGGCTTCCTAATGTATGTGCCAAAGTACTGCTATATATATTAAAAGTAGTTCTCCACTCATCCTTTCTTCCATTTCTTCATGACCTTGAAAATCTCCTTCACCTGCCACTGACTCCTCCGGGTCATAGTTGCTCGGGTCCGGTATGAATATGAGAGAAAAGTATCCTATACGTTTCGCTTCATCAGAAGCTGTCACTGAATAGTCTGATGCCGAAAATCGGCTTTTCCTGAATCTTTCCATTTTGGGGTTCACGAGTGATCAATCAATAGTAGAGTAGTTGGCGAACGGTCTTTTAATGACTTCTGGGCACAAGTGCCATTCTCGTCGTCTACTCTTAGCTGGGAGAACTGAGAGCCTTTCCCCAAGCAAAGAGGGTGAAATCGGCTTCAAAAAAGAACATTTGACAGTTTTCAGTCTGGGAATCTTATTCAAAAAACATCAAATAACGAAAATCTAATCGCATGTCCTAACTCTAACTTATCTAAACAAAAGTAGGTAACATAGGCTTCAGTGGATTTATTACCCGGGAATCATCGGTATAATTTCAAGTCGAAAATAAGGCAGCAAGGGAACGAAGCTGTAAAGCTAAGACAGGTCAAGCGCCCTCCATTCGATGCATTTGTGAAGAATGAAAAAGGGAAAGAAAGACCAGCCACAGAAAGACAAAAGAGACAAGAAAAGTGCCATACTCTGTATGGAAAGAAAGAAGCTGACTATTTGTAAAGTCAAGATCAGCGGGAACATCCGACAGAGCGAGCTCAAAATGGGTATTTCCGGCCGTTTAGGAGTCGGAGTTTCAGACTCGGCAAAGGCATCAGCCTAGCTAGGAACTTAAGTAGAAGAGTGAACCCCGAAAGAGTAAGGTAAGGGCTAGATCCTATCAGAGTTTGACCGAATAGCGGACTTATCTTCAAAGCTTGAAGTGAAGGCCGGAGAATTTTCGACATCGGAAGCTAATTAGCGCGTAGGCAGCGCTGCGCCGTCTCTTGTACCGTTTTATATAGAGAATTTGAGTTAAGACTAATCCAAAAAGGAAGTAACCAATCGACCAGACCAATCTTTCTGTGGAGGCGGCGAAGGGGCCACATTCGCATAAGAGCTATGCAGAGAAGGTTTAAGAGGAGATGCCTATCCTATTCTAATAGCCAAGGATGCTTTGTGCGGATAAGACAAGGCTTATGATATGAAAGAACCTAACAGCCCTTTGGCCTATATTTGACGTTCTCCTGCTACGTTCAATAACATTGATAGGTCATAAGTCCTTAGCGGGGGAATACCTTCTTTTAGGAAAGAATGCCAAGCAAGTTATGAAAGAAAGAAAGTAATAAAAGAGAGACCTGTGGAGATAGGAATCTTGCCTTTTCCAATGCTACAAAAGCCATAGCTTTTTTCATTTTATCACAAGCTGATGAGATCGAGTAGAGAGCAACGAAACGAAAGAAGTCGACCCGCCTTTAATCTTGGTGTATAGCCTAGTGAGATCCAAGCACGGTAATTGAACGAGAAGCTCCAACTGGGTGGGGCAAGTTTGAATGAATCCTGAAGAGTGAACAACTGGAATTTTGTAAGCCTTTCCCGAGCGCTCGTCCTTTACACTTAGAAACAGGGTCATACAGAGACGAGGTGGCATATATAGAAAGGATCCGCGGGATCCACTTACATGATCGAACGAGAACGAAGATCCTCATGCCTCAACTCTCAGCTTCTATTCACTCGCTTCTATTCAATAGTGGGAAAGGCCAGAGGGTTGAGAATTGCTTTCTCCCCGTCGCTTAGGCTTTCCGGCGACGCCCCGGCACCTCACCTTGACCTACTCCTCTGAGTCGGGGAGGTAAGTGACCTAGTTTCTTTCGGTCCGATAAGCATTTTTTCTCATATCCATTCCTTCCCGCGAGAATCTTTCATAGAACGTACGATACCGGTCGAGTGACTATTCAAATTCTTTCTTCGGGTTCACCGTGATCTGTTGAATGAAGGTAGCGATTAGAGCATCCAAGGAAATACTTAGTTGACATGACTAATACGAAAGCGGAGCTTCCCTTGTTTGTTGTGATGCTTTGACCATTCCAATAGTTACACCTAGCGATGGATCGAGGTTTCTGATCGGCGCGCACCCCAGCCGTACAGCCTGAGATTCTGGGACCAGACGAGACTCTATTAGATTTCCAGGCCCCTCGAATCGAACTGTAAAGCCAGGATCAGGGTCGCTTGGTAACTAAGATCTTTTGGCTGCCCGATCACTATACTAGATGTTTTTACCGATATAATGAATAGGAACCGTAGTTGGATAGCATTCGGGATGAGACTTGATTGCTCTGGTTGTGCGTCCCGTTTGACCGCATGAGGGATCCCTTGGTTGTTTGCCGGCTCCGGAAAGGAACTGCCGGTTGTTTGTTAACCCCTCTCTTTACTGGGTGGGTACTTTGGTCTTTTCGTATTGGGACGGTTTTCACTCAGCGGGCTTTTTCTCAGGTTCAATTGGAAAGCGAAGCCCAGACCGATATTAAGAATGGTAACTCGTAGAAGTTATCCCATAACTATATACTTAATCCATGACTGTCATTCCGAAATTCCAACTGGTATTATTCTTTTTTTTGACAAAAGCTCCAACAAACTTATTGAATTCCAATAGGACTTCTCCTTCTCTTTCTCGGAAGATTAGCAACATGGATGACTCCGGAACCACTCACCAGTAGGAGGAACCAACAACTGTTCCTGGTAGCTGCAGTTTGTAGTTCCCCACTTGAGGAAAGAAGCTACCAGACCAACTTTGCTCTACTGACCAGAGACTCTACTAGTACTAAAGGAATCATCCACGTATTAAAGAAGCGACCAGTCTTTTTCACTTATACCATACCTCGTTATGCTTGGCCTGGGCTCATGATTTGCTTTTGCTCGAGTTCATCAACTACAAGACAAGGAACTCACGATTGACTAGCGGCGGGAGTGTACCAAGAGTTGATGGATACCCCTCTCCTCATTCGTTTAGGGCGAGGCCCGGCCTCGTTTTTTTTTGCTCTCTCTTGCTTGCTCCCGTGCTGCTTACTTGGCTTACTTCTTCTCCTCTTTGTCCCATGCGGACTACTGCTTTCATGTACATCTTCTTCTCTCCCCGGCCCTCCTAACGTCAGGAATAGCGATCCGGGAATGCAATTATCTAGCGACTAAAGCAAGTTACTAAAGAAAAGGGCTGCCCTTACTCTATTCCAGTTATGTAAGGAATAGCGGGCAGGATGATAGCAACAAGCAGATTCGACTTCTTGTTACAGGTCTGATGTCCTCTTTTACTAGCTACTAAAATAGCCTGACTCCACTTCTAATATAATTAGTGAGCGCTTACAGTCCGAGAAATGTGGTTATTCCGAGAGCAAGTTATTGGTGGGATCTGAGTGTGCTGATTACAGACAATTTCTCGTCTATGGCAGTCTGAAAAGTAAGGTTCTTACGGGAACACCGTCGAGGTTTAATATCCAAAGTCGCTAGTTTAGTTGAAGGCTTTATTTAAACTGCTGCTCTGAAAAAAAGAGCAAATTGAGACAGCCTAGCGACTGCCTCCAGATAAAAGATCTTTCTCCAGGAAACCAACTGGTGATGGGATAGGTTTCATTTTGAGTCAAAATTAGGGATGAAGTGGTTTTCTTGCCTCTTCCTTCAAACTATACTTACACCTCAGCAGCCGTTAATAGCAAACCCAACCTGGTGGATTGGGATACTATGAGGACCCCTTTAGCTTAAAAAAGCTAGAGGGCCTATCGAAGTGGGTCCTTGCGCACCAAAGACAATGATGGATGGTACCAGGTTTCGCTACACTTTACTTTTACGAATCCAGGCGCGTCCGGTAGAATTGGTAAGATCCACTTAAAGGAACAAGGTCGAAATGACCCCTAGCCAGGATGGTAGCCGACTGTAAGCACAAGACGGGATTGATTGGAGATATCCCAAGTTCCCAGCTATACTTGTGGATCTTCGGTTTACAGAGAAAAAAACGAGGAGAGAGAGGGTCCCCAGACAATTGTCGTCAGGTTGGAACCCACACCTAGAAAGTTTCCGTTTCCTATAGCTGGTTGACAGGCTAAAAACGTTCTTCACTATTCTTCCTGACGCCGAGGAAGATATGAAACACAAGGACGGATCACTGTAATGACTGCCTCTGTCCCGAAGAATGCTCGTTGAAAAGTATGCTCGGTTGCAGGCTTCAGTGACGATAAAGGATCCGGCATATGCAATCTTCAGAGGATAGACGTGTCGGACATTAGGATTCCAACCGCCGGGAGGGATCCAATGAACGGAAACTTATCCCGGCTTAAGAGTATACTTAGTAAAGCTGCATCTAACCTCTTCCGGTGGGCCTGCCAACACGCCGCAAGCTTCGTCAAGAACTACAGGGTATCTTTTATATGCAGACGGTTAGAATAGGGGGTGTAAGGAGTGCCTGATGACCGAGAAGCGTCCGGCAAAAAAGCAGAGCAGACATAACAAACAGTAAAGAGAAAAGCAAATTGAGATTTTCAGGAAGGACCTCCCTTGATTCTTGGGTTTAGTCACCGCCCTAAGTATAAGTTCATTTGAGGTAAAGATCGGCGGGGCTAAGGATGCTTACGGGTTGCGTGGTTGGGCCTACGAAGTAAAAAAAAAAAAGTTAGTGGGCGCGAAAAGAATAGATTTTAAAATTATATATTTAAAGTGGCCTGGTTCGGGTGGCTTCGGTCAGGGGGGAAAGGGGTGAGTAGAGGCAACTAATCTGAGATGCCGCTGCTAGCAACCTCTTTATTCATTGGGTAAGAGCGATCCAAGCCATATGCTGTTTCGCTTGAAAGGACAAGCAAGCCTGATGCGACACTGGTCTTAGAAGTGGAACATGCCCTATAGCAAGCAACCTGCACAACAACCTCTCATTATCCCTTCACCTCCCGTCTACAATCTTGATTGAGTCCCTTGGAATTAAAAAGATACGGAGAAGAAAGGGAGTCGCCACCTAATAAAATAACTCTCTCATAATTGCGTAGATAGTCAGTGTGGCTATCTAAAGTCAGAGAGAGGATCGAGAAACCATCGCCCAAAGGTGCTCATTGAGCCGGTCACCGGTGGCTAAGAAACTCGTCTCGCTATTGAAGCCGTAAAAAGCTACTTGGATAAGCTTTATCTAAAAAGATATAGAATGTGATCCAAGGAAGTCGAAAATCAATTGATAGAAATCAAAATATGGAAGGTGTAATTGCATCCGTTCCTATCCGCATTGTCATCAGATCCGTTCCTATTCATCAAAGGACAACAGCGGAGGAGTGGTATCCCAACGGCTGACAAGAAAGCACCCCAACTCACTGTTCACAATCCATATGGATATAGAAAGTGTGCAGTGAGGGATCTTTATAGGTAGTCAGTCTTTACTTAACTCAGAAAAAGGCTTGACTTAGCTCAAGCAATGCCCAATGTGAGATTCCCATGTCTTTCTTGGTTGGACCAACCCAACCGGCGATTTCTTACAAGTCTTTCTTCTTTCTTTTTTAGAGCAAGAAGCGGAACTACAAGTTCTGAAAGAAATTGAAAGTGTTTCTGACGATTACGCCCAACAGCCCACTTGAGCAATTTGCCATTCTCCCATTTATTCCTATTAATATCGGAAACTTGTATTTCTCATTCACAAATCCTTCCTTGTTTATGCTGCTCACTCTCAGTTTGGTCCTACTTCTGCTTTATTTTGTTACTAAAAACGGAGGAGGAAAGTCAGTACCAAATGCATGGCAATCGTCGGTAGAGCTTATTTATGATTTTGTGCTGAACCTCGTAAACGAACAAATAGGTGGCCTTTCCGGAAATGTTAAACAAAAGTTTTTCCCTCGCATCTCGGTCACTTTTACTTTTTCGTTATTTCGTAATCCCCAGGGTATGATACCGTATAGCTTCACAGTTACAAGTCATTTTCTCATTACTTTGGGTCTCTCATTTTCTATTTTTATTGGCATTACTATAGTGGGATTTCAAAGAAATGGGCTTCATTTTTTAAGCATCTCATTACCCGCAGGAGTCCCACTGCCGTTAGCACCTTTTTTAGTACTCCTTGAGCTAATTCCTCATTGTTTTCGCGCATTAAGCTCAGGAATACGTTTATTTGCTAATATGATGGCCGGTCATAGTTCAGTAAAGATTATAAGTGGGTTCGCTTGGACTATGCTATGTATGAATGATCTTTTATTTTTTATAGGAGATCCTGGTCCTTTATTTATAGTTCTTGCATTAACCGGTCCGGAATTAGGTGTAGCTATATCACAAGCTCATGTTTCTACGATCTCAATTTGTATTTACTTGAATGATGCTACAAATCTCCATCAAAGTGGTTATTTATTTATAATTGAACAAAAGGGAGGCCGAAAGTAGGTCTAGAGCCTTACATGGGCTGTTTCTTTTTTTTAGAATACCGTCTCTCCAAACTCGCATAGAAGCCCTCTTCGCACCCTGATCCAGACCCAGCTACTAGAGCATGCTCGGACACCTACACCGGGCCATTCCATTGCGTTGCGAGCTCGGTTAGGGAGTTCCTCACTTCGTGGCATCGCTGTCTGAAACTTCTCCTTTTCGCGAGTGGGCGGAGACCGCTTTTGTTGTGGCATATAGAGAAACAATAGACGGAATTCAATTCATCCTTCTAACCGCCACGCCAGAGAAAGAGCTTAGTAAATGGGGAGATCTCGAAAGGTTCCTTCGTACTGGGTGTTACCTTAAGTGGACTTCTAGCCAGCCTAAAGAGAATGGCCAGAGCAGAGCGAAGAAGAGCCCGGAGGAAGGGGCGGGTTTAGTTGTATTAGAATAGCCGTAGGAACAAACCTTACTGGTGGTGAATGTTCATCCTTTTCTTATAAAATTCATGGGATTGATTCTACCTTCGGTTCATCTGGTTCCGCCTCGATGTGAGAATAGCATAGGAACTGGAAGTACGCTTCGCCACCTCGACCTCGAAACAGGCGTTGATCGGCTGGGGCGAAAAGGCTTGCCCGCTCCCTTTGGGCTCCACCACCATATCACCAATAAAGCTGTGCGACCTATCTGGAACCCAACTACAACGGGCCTTTCTCTTCTCGCCTTGCAGCTTTGGAAGTCTACTCTACTATAATGTGTAGTGCTTAAATGGGCTAACTATTCCATTACTTGGAAGTGAGCATAACCAAGGGCATTTTGTGACTCGCCTATGAAAAGCCAATATGAAACCGGACCACGCGTGCTTTTTTCCCTTCTCGTCTCAAAATGGCTCGTACAAACAAATGGACCTTACCTTATAATCAGTGTATGCCTTGGTTAGAGACTTTCCCCCTTTAGGATGGATGCGGGCACAGGCAGGTTCTAGCAGCAGCTTCTGCGGAGTCAGAATCTGAACTTATAGCGCTTTCGTTTCGAGGAGTGAAAAGGGGCCACGATCGAAGTGAGCGCCTGCCTGTAAGAGGCATTGATCATGGATGGGCTTATCTGTGGGCTTGCTTGGGTCAAGGGAGACTGAATCTTCTGCTTTTGTATACCAGTCTTATATATATGAGGCAAAATCTCACTTAGGTAGCACACACACTGAGACTGTCACTAATAAAGTGTTATGAGCTCTAAATGATGCCCATGTAGCGGACTAGGACACAAGCCCAAGCGGTTATTAGCACAAGCCTGACCCCCGTCTTCACGCCCTTCCTTGACGTTGTTCTTACTATGAATAGCCCTCCCGGATGAATTGATTGACCAGAAAGAGGCGCAATAGTAGTTAGTCGTCTCGACTGTGGGCTTATTTATATATAAGAAGGTTCAGACGGAGGTCATGTGTTCACGTACTCAAGCTCTAATTAGTCTTCAAACTACAGCCATTGCGTCTGGGCTGGGCTAGGGCGTCGGTATGGGAGGATTGTACCGCTAAGGAAGGCTACTATGTCTCTCGACCTCGCACAATAATGGTGTCATTTGTTAGTAGGTAGGATGAATCACAAAGCAAACTACACATGTCCAAAAGTGCGGACTGCTACAAAAACTCGCAACCAAGCAGCATGGGCGAGGGAGGGGATAAATCCGGAGGAGAGGGGGTGACCTGTAATGTCAAGACGTAGAAAGTGTCAACCCGCGTAGGTTACACTAAACAAGGAAATCCCGTGCTTGATAGGCGGTCGGAAGAGGCAACAAACAAGGTAGGACTCAACAGTTCAATATTCATAAACTACCCGCTCCACCACCTACTTATGAATAATGGCATATGGGAGCCGAGTAAGCACAAGTCTCGTTTTTCTCGTATCGTATAGATAGAAAGGGCTCATCAATAAGGTCCGCTAGTCTCTCATTCATACAGGTTTGTTACGCCCAGCAGGCTACGTTCTCAGAGGTGCGTGATTTTCTCCGCCACATTGAAATGAACAACGCGCAACCTGTTTCCGCTGTTCCCTGTTGTTTGACCAGCTGTCCAAGACAAAGTGTCCGTTGTTGGACGTTCAGGCTCAGCTGAGACCTCTGATCTCATATTAACACTCAATCCCTCACAAGCTAGGCGTTTAGCCTATTGAGAACTATGCCCTCGGCTAGAGGAGTAGTTATAATCGCTTAGTTGCCTTATTATTATTATATGAAAACCCAGTCTTGTTGTCCTCGAATCAGTTTAGAACAATTTGAGGGCTTATTCTATTCACCGAGCGGAAGCTGCAATTCCACCAGCAGCGCCAGTCGCGGTTGACCCATCATCATCTCGCGTCGCGTCCCTCTCGGGAGGCCGAAGCATACCTTATACTAGTGGAGGGGCCCCCTGTTGCCAAAGCAAGCAGTCCCGCAGAGGTTGAGGTATGGGACGCAGAAGCATAGGGAGTGATAGCAGCAATTGCTCCTGATCTTTTTCAAAGCTACAACTAACCTCACGAAGATCAGTAAAAGATTCGAATTCCGCGGTGAACCGCTCTACTTTCTATAAAATTACTTTTGCTTGATCCAACATCAGGATGACCCGACAGGCCGAGCACGTCAACAACTTAATCACGACTTTGTGACCGGGGAAACAAGAGCTAGACTTCAGCAAAGGTCCCAATATCAATATAATATGAATTTCTTGGAATTGAGTCTTCTTTACTGCGAGATGCCCGGCAAACAAATATAATAAGGGTCGGTCGGTTCAGCATCTCAAGTGGTTGCTTCTTTCCGATGTCCATGTGCGGTTGGATCGGTCGAGACACTTGAATCTTAACTAGCTCCGTTTGCGTTGGATCAGCCTACTTCATGCACGAGCGGAAGACCTTCCCTGCCTACCTAATAGGAACTAAAGGTACTGCGAAACCAGTCTACCTACCCGCTTGAAGATCCTGCAAGAACGGAGTGAACAAAATAGCTTGACTGCCCCGGAGATTGGAGTTATGATCTTTACACCTTCATTTGTGGGATCAGATCAGATGCAGATGATGGGTCTAGAAGAGGGGCAAGCACGACTCTCTAAGGCATGGCGCCAAGCAATACCCATAAAACCGATACAAAAATATATATCGAATAAATATCCGAAGCGGACCTCGTCAATACGTGTTACACAAACGACGCATCGAACGAACAAGTAAGCGAATAGGGACCGGGTTCCTCGCGCAGCAAGCTGGCGAATCTAATAACTTTGATTCCTCATTCGATCAGTTGCGCTAACCCCGATTCCCCTCTTTCCTTTCCCTGGTTCGTTAAACAGAGTAGGGGCTCTAGCTTTAGCTCGAAGAGGAAACGAGTTCTCGTTCTGATCTGCACCGGGGGTTGCTTCGGTCAGTTACAGGGGTGGTCAGTAGGTAGTTCCGATTCTAGCTCCTAGCTCTGGAGAAGCGAACTTCAATCACAAAGATTTCACTACACTACTTATTACGTCAAACATTCCTCTTTCTACTTCTGACTCTCGCGCGGATAGAGATGGAGGTCGGGATTCCCCATCAATTTTTCTTTCAATTCCTTCCCCTCATTCGGGCGTACTATCATGATTCCAGGGGCTTCTTCCTCTCATTATTCCAATTCTCCTCCAGGGCCCTCTCATTACCGATCCAGAAGGATACTCAAGTAGGTCACTAACAGATGAGCTATCGGTGTAGATGTAATAACGGTACAATGGCTGTCTAGGAAGCTTGTTACAATGTCCTCGCGCCTCATAAAAAGGGCGCTACTCTGGCAGCAGGGTATACCGCCCCCGGCTCTGGACACACGGGCTCAACGTTCTATGAAGGACTGAACGCAAGTAAGAATACTTTTTTAAGTTGTTTCTCATCGCCTTAGGCATAAAACCAATTCCATCTCTATCTGGCCACTCCGTGACTCCAAGACCAGAGACAAAAGGAATCATGTCTATTTCAGTTAAGGGGCCTGTTAAGTCATCAAGTAAATGCTCTTTCCGGGCCTAGCAACATCTTCGAATCGGTTGTAATCAACCAATTCAGAATGCCTTTTATGAAAGGTACTATTTGAAGAGCAGCTCCATGAACTTAGCGCTAGCTGCAGTACTATTATATTAGAGACCGAAATCGCTACATCAAAAAAATAGGTATAGCCAAACAGAAGGTTCTTTTCTTGGCTTTCTTGCCCTATCGGTCAGATCAGGTGAAAGCAAGCAAATAAACGATAGGTAAACTTATTCAACGGCCGCTTGCGCACCAAGACTAAAGGAGGGTTCCGGATAGCCATCATAAGACCGCTTACCTTATATTCCGCTACCAAAGAAAAAGGCTTCCTTTCGCAATCGAACCTCTAGAAGCAAGGTTGCGAAGCCGGGGTATTATGTATCAGCTGAAAACGAAGTGGATGACTCTCTTTTAGTTGACTTTGGAATTTGACCAGTCTACATCGTCCGCCCCGAAAACTAAGTAGCTCACTAGTGCCAGCCAAAGGCTTCTTTTTGACCTTTCTTGCGGATGTCCTAATCAGTTTCTCTGAGGCTCTCAAGCTGAGAGAAAGTGTTTGGATGATTTTTGCATGGTTTCAGGGCGCTTTGAGAAATAGAATATCTTATGTTCTCCTAATATCGATAGGCAAGTTGCTTATTTCTGTGTGCTCTAGGCTTGACAAGCTAAACAGAAAAACTTTTTTTGGTAAAAATAAGAGGAAGATCCATCTTGCTAATTAGGATTTGGTGTGTAGACCAAAAGGTATGGGCGCCGGAGTTTCCTCTCGTTGAGATTTTGGCAATCTCGTGCGGGTTGAAGCAAGCATTAGATATGGGCCTTTCTTCTCTGATGCTGGAGTCAGACGCGACGCTCAGGCGGTTGTCTTTGCATTGAATGAAGAGGAGAGAAGCGCGCAAACAGTGTCGGACGTTACTTAGGCAATGCCGACCGGCACTTCAACCACTGAAATAGCAGCAAATTCTTTTTAAAATTCTCAATGTTGCCTCAATAAAGCAGCTAGGCCGTTTTCCTATCTCTAAAGGGGCTTACCCATAAAGGGGGCTTTACCCTGACACAAGTAGTCTCCGCGGCTATACTATATCAAATAGCCTATAGCGCTACTGTACTTGTTTTTTTTTGTCTGGTTCTTTGCTAGCCAGACACCTGTCAACCAACCATCCTGCAACTATAAGTTCTTTCGCAAGCCAAGCCAATATCCCTTGATCCGCCCGAGGAGAATCCGAGTGAAAGCAGCAACCAGCGTGATAGTAGCGTGTGTCAGCAAACAACTCTAAGCTGAACTGATTACAGATAGGTAGTGCATTCTCTGAGGTGAGTGAAGTGCCCTACTTCTATCTTACGGGTAGTGGTAGTGTAGCTGGGCTATTGATCCTGGTGAAGGAGCCCTATCAATCAAGTAAAGGCCGGGCGAGGGGTGATAGAATAGCAAGCAGGGTAACTTACGCAAGCAAAGGAAAAGACCCTTCCGACGACGCAGCAGCCAACCACCTATTCGAGCCTGCAAAAATCTATGTGAACAACTAGGGGCCCGCGATTACTAAGGATCGATTGCTAAGAGCACTTTTAGATCAGCTAGCTTCTTATACTTTTTATTATTATTCCTAAGCTCTTCTAAGAGAGTGGATCTCCTGAGTCTTCTTCTTAAGTACTTCCCGCTTGTGGCAATGTCAGTGTTTGCGGTTTCCTTTTTTAGTGGGCCAAATGAAGAAAGAGGTCCGGTCGAGCTTCTTTCTCCTGCAGGCCAGAATTTATAGTTCTCTAGTGGAGGCGAGCCAGAGCCAGTGACAGTGCCGGGGGAATATAAAGATTTTGAGTCCCTTTTTTTGAATTCCCTTTAGTAAGCGCCCTCTTATAAGCGAGTATGAAGTAAGCCCTGAACCTGAAGTGCTCTTTCTTCCTTGGTAGGTCAGCCGTTGACGAGACTTAGTTTAGGGCAATTTTTTTTTTTTTTCAAGCTGTAATAATTTACCCAGGCAAGGAGTAATTCAATTGAAATCCATTTTCTTTCTAGTAAGCTAGGGCTTAGTAAGCAAATCAAAGGAGTCGTCAAGCTGGGGCAAGTCAAGTTAGTTTTTAGCAATATCGATTAAGCCTATGTGTTTAAGAAGTCCCTAATCTATTCTATCAGTACTACTAGCGAGCTAACATGCTAACAGTAGTTAAAAACTGGTCTTTATTAAGCTCCCCTTTTTACCTAGCATAATAACTAAATAACTAACAGGCTTAGAAGACTAGCAGTTCTACTAATAGGATAAGAGTGAGTTGGCAAAGGCATTCCTTCCCTTGATCTGACAGTGCTAAGTAAGAAGGGCCTAAAGAGCATTACCAGTAATCCGAGGCAAGAAGAGAGCTAGCTTGTATAAGAGTCATAAGAGGACTAAGAATAAGAAAGGTCCAACTCGTACTAAGACTATCGGTACTACTCTTCCTAAATTCCTAACGTGGAAAAGGTGTCTACTATGTTTACCGTTTCTAACAGAAAGACCATCTCTCCCCTTAGTCTAAATAGCTAGATAATCTCCCAGCCAATGGGCAAGCTAGTTTTTTAGCAAAATAAGTAGTCTTTCAAGCAAGCTATGGATAAGAGGGATAGGTCAAAGGTAAAGGACCTAAGCTATTTTATTTGAGATTTTAAGCCAGTTCAATTCCTTTTCCCATTGATCCTCTTGCAGAAGAAAAGCGAAACCCATCTAGCTCTAGTAGTAAGCGCATCGAGTGAGCGAGCAAAGCCAATTGGAGTTCTAAGCTAAGCCCCTTATTTCAATGTCATGCCAGCCGAGCCAGTAGACGTCTTAAGGTAAGCTCTTCCTGTTGCAGTGTCTGTTGTAGTTTCTGGGAGTTATGTTCCAGCCTTTACAATTGCAATTGCTAGACCAGAAAGTGCTTTGCCCACTATTTACATTATAGGAAAATTGGATAGTGCTCTTGCCCCTAGTCCTATTGTGGGAGTAGGAGTCTTTCCTCTGGCCGTTGAGAGTTCAGCCATTGGAGTGCTTCGTAGGCAGTGCTTTCTCTTAGTTTGAAGGCTCTAGAGCAAGAAAAGAGGTAGGCAAGCATATCTTATTTTAAAAGGCTAGTTTTCAAGCTCTTAGATTTCTTATTTATTTCGGCAATGAATGAAGTAAGTAAGCAAATGATAGAGCTTAGTCTCTCTTTACTTTGATTAGCCCCTACTAGCGTAGTATGAGTTCTACGTTAGTAAACGAAGAATTGGGTGATATAAAATCCTCTTTTTTTTTTTTCGATTTAAGGGCAGTGAAGCAGTGGTAGATCACAGTGAAGCAGCGGCAATCGCCGAAATGGATTCGTAATGGTTGATTGATGAACCTCATAAAAGAACCGTTTTGCACGATTCTTCGACTCCCATCTGAAACCATTAGATTCCGAACGTGTTGGAAATAAAAGAAGAAAAACCCTTACTAGCATGAAAGCGTGAGTCAGCTTCCCGGTAGGTCGTGCTATGACACCGGCACCAACAGTAGATGAACGTAGTCAAATACTTTTTTACTATCCTTCTGATTAATCTCATTCATGTTGGAATAACCTTTGGAAGATGCTTCCAAGGGCAGTTAGCCTAGATAGAAAACTCCACCGGGGGACTATACCACATAAAAACGAAGGGGTTCCGACTCCCACTCGGGTTCCATCAGCAGATTAAGTTAGGTTGAGACCTCCATCGATTTGAGTTTTCATACGGCTTTCAGGCACAGCAAGATCTGAGTGAGCTGCATCTGGTTAATCGCCTAAGTAAGTAGTATCTAACTCCGAAGGGGAAAGCCCTAATTGTTCCGATCTATAACCACTGGAGGCCTATGATCGAGCTACTTCTGCTCCTACACCTTCTTCAATTGAGCTGTCATAGAATAGTTCTTTCTCGACGAAATGGAAATAGGGTCTACCGGGAAGCTGGTTTAGGATGTCTTTGCATTCCTCCCACTATCGAGTCGAGTAAGAAAACAGCATGCTAAGAGCCGTGAGTGGCTTACTAGACTCCTTTCGAGGGTTGACCGCCTAAGCTTTGAAATAGAGCTTCTCGCACATGCCTCGACGTCGTCCTTTTGCATCCATCTAATCGTCCAGCTACAGATTTGAATGCAAAGAGTAAGGCGCAGCGGTAGAAAAAAGGCACTTTATGAGGGCGAGCAAGTCATGAGATCAGCATTATAACGGTCGTTTATGCGTCACTTCGAGTCTCAACAGGCTCGCTCGTAACGGTTCCAATGTTAGGATTTGGGCGCTCTAGCCAAAACGAATCCTATTTCGGCTATTACCTTCTCAATAGCTCGTACCCCTGTTTCCCACTTCGCTGCTTCTATTTCATAGCCTTTGGTGCCTTCCACGTCTCGGTGAAGAGATAGAAACGACTTTCTTTCAACTTTGGTGCCTTTAGCCAAACCAGCTGCAGAAGCTGTAGAATCTCTGGGACACCTCTCCTTCCCCTTTTCTTTCAGGGAAGAATGGCATAATTTCTTTAACGACCTTTTTCAGAGCTTCCGCTCAACTCATGCTTCTTCATGAATACTTTTTACCTTCGCTTGACAACAACTATAAGCTGTAAGCCACGGTTAAATACTGAGGCTTTTCACTCAAGAGTTCTTGCCAGTAGTACGATAAGGAAGATTAGAATCGAACTGGCATATGGGGGCAAATTAGCCCTCTCTCCCGCCAAGAGGAGTCGCTTTGGTTAGGTTGGAAAAGCCTTCCCTTCCTACATCTGAGGGTCCGCAGGGGGGACCGTAAAGAGGGATCCACTAAGGGTTGATTTTGCCCTTAGTAGATCGTGACGGGGTTCATCGTCCTCCTTATTCGAGTTCTACTAAATCAATGGTGGAATACGCCCCTAGGGGAGCACCCCGAATTGAGTGGTAGACTCACTTAGCACCATTACTACGATAATGGAACCTAGCAAGACTGCCAGCGCCGCAGCCCCGCCCCGATTAGTAGCAGCCGCTTCACCTATCTCTTTTTTTATCCCAAGTGGGTTGAAAGAATCTCCCCCTAAAGGTAAAGTAGCGTCGCTAATCTGAAGCTGCTCAACGGCAACAAATTTTTCACTACACTGGGATTGATGGCTGTCCAGGGAAAGTAAAAAACCGACTGTGGAACCTCGGCCCACCATGCAGTAAAGCCTATAAGTAGGCAAATAAAAAGTACAAACCTTATGTCTCTGAGGTAGGAGTAGATAATAGCTTCAGAGAGGGAGAAGCTCTTTATCCTAGAAGAATGGACGGAATGTCTTTCATAAGGAATCGCAGGAATATGCGACGATTTTTTCCAGGAAATCCCCAACGCAAAATACACACTATGCCCTCTTTTATATCGAATCGATCATAACCACTACCTACATTCCACGAAATTGTGCACCACAAGTAGGAGCTAATAAAAAGACCTGCGATCCCATAGAAAGACATCACGATCCCTTGTGGAAAAAAAAATGATTTTCTCAAGACCCCGCGTTCTTTGATCAATCTGGTAAAATCTAAAGAGTGGTGAAGTGCTTGGCTGAGGACCAACTTGATTTATTTTTGAGTGCAGAAATTCACAAGCTGCGGATCCATCTACACTACAAAGAAACACCAGCAAGAATTGCATTGCCTAATGCTTCCCGACCCGGCTCATTCTATCACTGAAACTATCTATGCGGGGATGCATTAACATCTTATTCCTTTGTTAAGCAGACAAAAAGAGTTGTAACAAGTGCCAGTTCGCCTCATCGACTTGTTGCTGATAAGTGAAAGACATTCACATTGAGGTCTCGCATGGGAGTTGATCTTCAGCCCCCTGTCTATCTATTTTGGGAGTGGTAGTGCGCGAACCAGAAAATCCGCCTCAAATAGCTCCTGATCGAGTCACTTCAGAAGCTTCTATTCGCTTACTTCGTAACCTCACGGAAAGCCTCAATCGAGCCGCTCCCGTTCCACTACCAGAACAACACACCTTTGGTGCCTCCGCCGCATAGCTTGCAGTCGAACACAATATCTTTGGCTCCTGTGATGCTACCTTTCTTCAGAACCTTGGGCACCTCGACTCCCCCAATTGATTGGGATTGGCTTCGTAATCCTTACTTGGAGTTTGGAGTACTCCATTCCTTTCAATCAGGCAAAGCAATCTTTCTCAATAGGCACCAAAGGTGTGGAATTTTTTCAAATATCACAGGGTCATATGAGTGAATCGTTTAAAGTGGACTTTCTCATTAGGGTGGAATGGATAAAATGAACTTTCTCAGTAGGGTGAAACAGCTAAAGTGCGCTCTGTCAATAGGGGGAAATGCACTTTGTCAATAAAGTAGGAGGGGCAGAGTGAAAGCATGCCCTTATCGCGGGTAAAGTAAACTTTGTCAATAGGGGAAAGTGGACTCTTGTCAAGTGAGTTACATCGGTTTATGAGCGTAAATGCGATTATTTTAATTTCTTTCAGAACCTTTGTCAATTGTTGTTGTTCTGCCCGAGGATAAATTTTAACAAGCTACCGCTGACTTTATTGCTGAATTTATCCCAATGGAGAGTGCAAATCCACACCGATGCACCGCTGATACACCGGCACTAATCCTTCCAGTATGGGAACTATATGTTGATGGCTCTTGCAATAACCAAGACAGTGGAGCAGGAATTGTCCTTATTGACCCTGATGATAATTCTTACGGCCCTTCGCTTCGCTTCAAACAATACCGCTGAATATGAGGCACTGATCGCCGGTCTCCAGCTAGCCAGGGATATGGGAGCTACCGATATCAATAGAATCAGTGATTCTCAATTGTCAATCAGGTCACCGGTAGATTCAATGCTAACGAGTCACGGCCCGGTTAGCAGGAGCATTACTTAACCGGTTCAATGGACACCAGATACCGAGACTGAAGCACGTGCTGCTGCATTGGCTAAAGCTGCTACGACAGCACCACCAGAGGTTCTGAAAGGACCATTGATTGAAACATTGGAAACTCCTACTATCTTATCTCCAGGCCTTTCTCTGAAATCTTCACCACTGAAGTTCAACGAGAGCCATCTTGGATGGACCCCATTGTTAATTTTCTCAAGAATGTTTGCCTGCTGATGAAACGGCTGCCTCACGCATACGCCATAGGTCTGCTCTATACATGCTACGTGATGGCCAACTATATCGCAAGGGACAATCTTTCCCATCCCTTAAGTGTCTTACACCGGCAGAGGAACTGAAGGGGCGAAGGACAAGGAACCAGACGAAGCGGAGCGAGAGAAGGACAAGGATAGGGCAAAAGTACTCGACGTTAAGAGAGGATCTGAAAAGAGCTCGACCAGCGGGAGAGGAAGTGAACAAAGTGAACTGGAGACTGACAGCAGCCAGCATTTCAAACAAGACTGACAAGGATAGGTTGTGAAGTGGGCGATACATAGTGGCAACCACTCAGGGGCACGAGCACTAGCTTTCAAAGCACTACGTACCGGTTACTATTGGCTGTCCTACTTACCATGCTTTCCATGCCATGTGCTTCCTCCAATACTGGAACTGGGGCTGCCCTATATAGTCAAGCACGTTCCTCACCCTCGCTAGCCTCCTTCGCCGTGCTGCCATCCATCCACTCGACTATCCCGCTCGCCTAGACATGCTTTCATTGTTTGGCTTGCTATTAAGAATGGCAAGTATAAACTTAAAAAATGGGATATCATTCCTCAGGCTAAGTCTTTGATGTGTAATGACCCTATTGAAACTATTGATCACCTGTTCTTTTCTTGCCCGGTGGCTAAAGGAGTAGGGGCCACGGTCTATAACCAATGCTGCAAGGTCCCCGGGGTGTTGGGAGAGTGAGCTTTTGTGGGCTGCTAATCAGTTTAAAGGCAAAGGCTTTCCTTCTTTGGTTAGGAAAATTGCGTGGGGTGCTACCATCTACCATATTTGGAGAGAGAGAAATGCCCGCTTGTATAAGACTGAATACAAATGAAAGGCACCGAAGGCACTGAAAGTGTAAAAGATGATGTGAGATTTAGGTGTGCCTCCATTCCTAGCATTCGAGACGTTGGTGGGATCTTATCTTCACCATGAATGATCCTACGGGCGAACATCTCATGGCACACCATTGATCAATAAGATAATAAAGGATAAATAGAATAGACGGAGATACCCCCCATTCCTATCAGCGTGAAATGAAAAAAAAGAAGTCCTCTCCTCCGCCCTCTCTGTCCCTGGCTTCTACTTTCACATACCTTCTGGCCTCAGTCGTTGACTTTGCCCCTTCCGCTCCTCCATTTAAAAAGAAATTTAGTAGTTGTTCGCTCCTGAACGAAGCTATTGGGACAGCGGCTTTGATAGCGCTTTCTCAATGAGATATATCATATCGCGGTAGAGCCCCTTTTGAAAAATCCCTCTCTGGTGTCATCTACTGGCTGACTGCGCAGCCTTACTATGGCTTTTAGAAAGCAAGATCCCCTCCGTTTATCACTCTATAGAAATAACATCCCATACATACTTGCTTGCCCTAATCGAATCTTATCCCTTACTCCATCCCCTGAAGGAGCGTATCCTTTTTCATCTAATGCCGTCTTTTCCAACTCCCTTTCTTCCCGTCTCAGTCATCTCATCTCTCTTACCTGAACATAGAAGATAAGGGGTTAGCGAGACTGACTCCCCTTATGAGCCCGAAAGCCATATGAACGAAAGCAGGCAAAAAAGTAAACTAGACAAAAGGGTACCACTCCATAAGAACAGATTCACCAGGCACTCGAAATTCTCAAATCCCTGGACGTGGGGAAATAGAAAGGAAAGAGCAGACTTTCTTACTTTCGAGGCATACTACTATCTAAGTTTCTCTCCTTTGACGGTCAGATCGATCCCTTATTGAATTGAAGGGAATTCTTCTCGGAGTTGGGGTTATCTCCATTCTCTTTATCGATGAATAAGGGAGTCCGGCAGGAGACAAAGAAGATTAATGAAAAGGCCTGCCTTTCACTGCGGTGTCAAAGATGTCCTGCTCTTTCACTGCCTTACTTTGCTTCGCAACCTCTCTAGCCCGGCATTCAAGCCCAGGAAACTAACTATTCTTCAACGCTTCCTTTATCGATTTTTTTTGTGTTCCATGAATAAAGAAAAATAATAACTCCCTTCTCCAAGTCGCCTTCGAGTTCTTATCAAGCTCTGACATCGTGTACGGAAGTTGTAACATGGGAAAACCAAAGAAAACACAATTCGTTTGACCGGTGGTGACCTATAGCTCTCTCCTTGCACTCCGCTCATTTATCATGAGCCTCACCGCATCTAGATATAATTCACTGCTCGGATTCTTTAATTGGTTTAGAAGAACGCACAGATCCTCGCGAGTTACTTTATCTGACACGCTGACCTTTTTTTTGAGCTACGGTTTGGGCAACGTCCCACCAGTCGTATTGTTCACGAGGATGCATACCTTCGCAATACGACTCGAGAATGATAGCAGCCTTTTGCCGCAAAGTATCAGACGTGTCCATCGGATGCGCCTGTGGCAGGTCGACTTTAGCCAAAAAGTCGGGGATTTCTGGCTGGGTCTGGGTGCGCTTCTTTACCCATTTTTTGAACCCAGCGACGCAGGGCAAGATCGTATTTTCGCTTGCGGGAAAAGGCAGTAGCAAGATCCTGCAAGTAAAAAGAACCGTAAAGGTAAGAGCCGGGCAGCCCTGTTTCTTTATGGATTGCGCTAAGAGTCGAAGGGAAAGGCTAGCGCTGAAAGATAGTAAAGACTTATTTAACCAATCTTTCCAACCACTTGTTAGTTCGTTATACCCCTCGCAATCCATTGTTTCAAAAGGTTGTGCCCCGAAGCCCAAGTCAAGTTCAGTCATCGAAATGAAGATAACCCGGTCCTTAAGGACAGAAAGAAGATAAGTAAACAGTGGAACGAGATAGGCAGAAAGAACATTCATTAGTGGAGAGGCATAGTCACAACTAGTGTCAATAGCGAGGTAGAGTCCCATCCAAGGTTGGGTTAAACAAAGAGCGATCAGAAGAGTCCAGAAAACGAGACGTAAGATTTGTTCCAGATTCCTTTTACTGACAGAATTGGGCATTGTATTTAGTTTCCTAGTATGAGGGCTGTTTTGGCTTTGGGTAGTCTATGTATACCTTCTACCCTGGAGTGCCTCGTTTCCAGTTTGTCCTGACCAGTAAGGCAGGGGGGCTACCCTGCTGTTATTGGAGGACGATCGACCTACCTAAGTTTTGACTAGTCGGTTACCCGCTTGCCCTCCGGATAGCCGCTTAACTGTTCACTATACTTCCTCCCCCCCCCCCGCAGGAATGCCTCCATTCCCATCCCATCCTTTATGATCTCTGGCTATGATATATTCCCAGTGCAGAAGCATATTCATGCAGAATACTCTTCTACCTAGAAGAGGATATAAGGTCATTTTCTCATCAGTGGGCGTGATACAGATACTCCTCTATGCGACTTTCAGGGAGGGGGAACAAAGCCCCGGATTTAAAAGTTCAGCCCGAGTATCTTTTACCTATCTAAGCACATAGCCAACTAGAAAACTCATCCGCTTGTCAGGTGTAATACTCACTCGTAAATGATTGGTGTCAGAATTTTTCACTGATCAGGTGTGATCAGTCTCATCCGTGTAAGAATTAGGAATTCCTCTTCCAACTTTTCCCGAAATGGGCGTTATGGCAAAGAATAAGAAGAAAACTAAAGGAGAAATTTGTCCAATAGTAACAAATGGTGCCTCCACAGGTTGACATCCGATCCAACCTAGTAGTACGCAATCCGCCAAAAGCAACCAAAATATTGCTTGGTGAATAGGGCGAAAACTTGAACTACGCACATACATACTTTTAAAAAAAGGTAAAGCCAACAGACATATAAAAACTGGTGCTATTGCGGCTACACCTCCCGCTTTGTCAGGTATACTACGAAGAATGGCATGGATCGGTAGGAAATACCATTCCGGCACAATATGAGGCGGGGTGGGCATCGGATTAGCAGGTATATAATTGTCGGGATGCCCCAAAACATTAGGAGCATAAAAAATCCAAATGGAAAAAAAGATAGCAAAAGCTACCCAACCTACTAGATCCTTTACATAAAAATAAGGGTAAAAAGAAATTTTATCCATCTCTGAATGTACACCCAATGGATTATTGGATCCATATTGATGCAATGCGGCCAGATGAAGAAGACTGGCGCCTACTAAAATAAAGGGGAGTAAATGATGAAGACTAAAAAAACGATTTAAGGTGGCATTGTCCACGGAGAAACCGCCCCAAAGCCAAGTCACTATGGTATCCCCTACTACAGGTATGGCGCTAGCTAAGCTTGTAATTACTGTAGCTCCCCAAAAGCTCATCTGACCCCAAGGTAGTACGTATCCTGTAAAAGCTGTCACAATCATTAATAGGAAGATTACAACTCCGAGACACCAAACAAATTCCCTAGGACTGCTATAACTCGCATGATATAGACCGCGAAAAATATGAAGGTGAACCACAATGAGAAACATACTTGCCCCATTAGCATGCATATAACGGAGCAACCAACCCCCTTCAACATCTCTCATAATGTGTTCTACGCTGTTGAAAGCTAGATCCACATGAGGTGTGTAATGCATAGCTAAAAAAACCCCAGTCACTATCTGAATGACTAAACAAATACCAGCTAACGGACCGAACCCCCACCAATAACTAAGATTGCTCGGGGTTGGATAATCTATCAAATGTTGATTTAGTGTGGAGTATATAGGTTGTTTAAGAAGAGAGAATCGTTGGTTCCTTATAGTCATTTTTATTTCCTTATGGTTACAATTCTAGTTCCCTCACCCTTTTAGCGGGGTATATTTGGAAAGCGGTTAAAGTAACTCTCTCCAACCTTTTCTATCTATCCGGGCGCATTGGTTTTTCCAACGAAAAAATGGATTTAATCTGAGTAATGGGCCTCTAAGAAGCTCTGTAACGAGCTTTTGGCTTTGCTGTACGTACGCAAGGGCTCTGAAGCCGCAAGCGCATCAATCTCGGAGGCAGATTTGAAATCTACGTCCAAACTCAAGGCCATCTTTTCGGCCAAATCATGAAAATCGGCCTCCCGGAGCTGAGGATACTTAGCCAGAACGTCGGGGAGTGCACTGTATTTCTGCAGGTGACGTTCCAGCAGAGCGCAAAAGCGCTCGTTAGCAAGCATCCACTCATGGGAGTGGGAGGGTGCTGGCTGGGAGGGTCCCGCCTCATCGCGGGACGCCCTTGGCATGGGAGAATGGATGGAATTGCTTCCCTGGCCCTCCGATTCGTAGGGGGAGAAAGGTTCCAAGAGGACTCCCTCGTCAAAGGACGTCCAGGAGGACGAGCTTGATGGACCGGCGGGGCCCGGAAGAGGAAGTGCTTGCTGCCCTCCCACGACAGTCGAGACAAGGGGGAAGAATGCGCTTAAATCGAGACCTAGGTGAGAAAAGACGTAGATCCGGATCAAAAAGCACCAAAAATATATAAAAACTAACAAAGATAGATAGAGAACAAGTACAAGTGGAAAGCCGTACTTGTCTTTCAAACGACAAGAATAAAAACGAAAGAGAAAGATGAAGCCCAAAAGAATTATGCCAAATGTAATAAAGAATATTCCTGTGATATGGATAGCGGTTCCTTCTGATCGTCCGAATGCATTTGCTATAAAAACACCGAAAGCACTTCCTAGTAAAGAAAGAAGTCTCATAAGAAAGAGGGGCATCGTTGCTGAGAAATACATAAATGGTACAAGAAAGACATAGATCGCCATAGATTAAGGCCTCACCTTTTCCGTGAGAGATCCGATCTTAGTGGTTTTCCACTTAATCTCCTTCTCAATCGGTAGGGCTTATGGAGGAAATAGGATGCAGGTTTGTTTTCCAACCCAACGGATCGTAACCTTAGGGCTACCTCCCAACCAAGGTTAGTCACCCCCTCGAGAAGAGACTGTTACTCTTCTATTACATTATTACATTACGGAGAAGTCCATTCTCGTCTGGGATCGATCCCCTTTACTTTAGCCAAGGAAAGCGGGTCAGTTGATTGGCAAGCCGACTGATAATATAGGCGGTTGATCGGGGGAAAGCTATCGTCCAAGGTTACCAGAATATGGATATGGCTGGAAAGCACTTAACCCCCGTATGGGAAGGGAAGACTAGTGGATTGGCTCAGGGGACAAGTTCAGCCGAAGGATCTCCTGTCAAGTATGCTCCCCAGACATAGACTACGTACAGGGTAGTACTTTTGGAAAGATAGAATATCACCGCGTGAACATAACATTAAGTTCCGAATGTAACTCCCGAAGTAAGGCGGAGAACTGTTGTTCATTAGAGCGCCGGAGTGCGGAGGTTGTTCCCATCATTGAAGTCAGAGTGTGGGACTGAGCCTTACGAATGATAAAGACCAAAAAGTGCTTAGTTTCGTTGGAAAAACCAACGCTCATATTGACTTTCTCTCGCCCTACTTCTAAGGATAGATAGAAAAGGTTGGAGAGAGTTACTTTATTAAATTCTCTCCTTTCTAAAGCTGCGCAAGGCGGCCCCCCTGACTTTCTTTGGTTGGAGCGCTTCGCTTCGCTAGTGACAGTTGTGCTATTCCTTCGCTGATGAAGCCCTAGGACTGTGCTGCTGGCTGAGCCGCTTCTCTTCCTTCTCATTGTGTCCGGTAGTGCCCAACGGGCTATTCCATTACTCACTGACCTGTCTCAGTCGTTGAAACCTCGATTCGATACCTACAATGAATTGCGAGCTATGCTGGTTCTGTTCCGGACAGTTAGGCTCTGCAAAGTGTAGAGGAGAAGAAGCATAATCCTAAGTATGGGGAATACTCGAGACAAGGGGCTGCTACCCTTGCTTTCTTTACTCGTTCGTTGAGCTCTTAGCTTTGCTTCTGTCGGCTGGATTGGTTACGCTGTGCTTTCTGTCTACTATAGTATGCTAGAGCTTGCAGGCCGAGCCTCCTCATTCTGCTATGCCCGGTGGTCTAAAGCACGGTTCAACTGCGGTGTGTAATCTGATGTCTGAATTGCCCATTAAGGGCTGACTCCGCGGCAAGAGGACCACTACTGTGATGTAACTGATGATCAGTGGACTCTTCTTCCTCTACTACTGAGACTGACCGACCTGCTAAGAGGGTGGTAGAGGCATTTTAAAAGATATCGGGGGGAAGATAAATAGAATCTAGAAGGGAAGGGAAGAGCTTGTCCTCCTCGGACATATTCTTGATGTCAAGCATCAAGGAACTGAATTCTTTCACATATTCCCTCACCGTGCCAGTATGCTTCAATTTCTTGAGTGAGTCTCTTGCAACCCATGCTGTCTTGCAAGGAAGGAACTGATCCTTCAATTCTTTCTTCAAAACTTCCCATCTTTCAATCTTAGGACGGCCAGCATAAGCATCATCCTCCATCCGTCTTCTCCACCAGAGTTTGTTGGCATCCCCTTGTTACTCACTCCGCAGCGCATATCTAAAGCTCTTACTCCTCATAGAAAGGGTCATATTCAAAATCAGGTTCTTCCGCGCCATAGTTAATAGCATTGATCTCATGGCTTGGATAGTAAGTCCCTCTTGAAGCATTCTTCTTGAAACTCTGTTCTTTCTTTAATCATCCTTTCATAATTGGAAGCCTCAGTAACAAGATCCCCAAAGTCTTTAATCCTCATAGCATTAAGATGCATTCTGATCTCATTATTTAGACCTTTCAGCCCAATTCTGCATACTTGTTGATTATCCATCTGGTCAACACAACGAGCTTACATCTTCGCCTTTGGCGCCTTTGGAGAAAGAGCGCAGCGTTTTCACTGGTTTGTTGTCGCATGTGGCTTGAGTGCTTCCAAACCGAGCATGGAAAAGGGTTTCCAACTCATTCATCCCAGATAGGGGCTCCAAACTTCTATACCATTCAAAGGCTGACAAGGTTGGAAAAAGCTTCATTTTTTGATCACTGCATTACCACATTGATTGGTAAATTGAGCAATGTGTTCCATTGTTACTCTTCTAGAATCCTCCCACAGTAAAGACTGGGGTTCTAAATCCTCTTGGGAACTCTAATTGATCCACTTCATATGGATGAGGAGGTCAACATGCCGATCGGTTCTTCTGTTCTGGGGACTCCGCTAACGCTATGATCCGGTCAAGGCGAATGGATGTGGCCATTTACTACTTAAGATATTGTGTTAGCAAGCAAGACGTGACTTCTCGCTGATGATGTTTAGTCAGGTCCTCTCTATGAAAATAGTCGTCTGTCTCACTTCCGCCTTCTCCGTTCTTCTGCGAAAAGAATGTTCCGCTGATATGTATAGCCGTTGTGGTTCTTCCGCACTGGTGCGTGCCTCAGAGAGGTCATTCTTGAGGCTAGGGGCATGGCTCTCGTCCTATACATCCGAATGGATTTTCCCCGCCGGAGGAAATGGATCTGTCCCTGCAACTCATTTTTGTTTCTTGGGGAGTGTCTCGTTACTGCGGCAGGGAGCCGCGAGGGATTTTTATTTATCTAAAAATAATATGGGCCTTGTTACGTTTAGAAACCGGGGCTAAATAGACAAGCACTAAGTCAATCGGAGTGGATCGGACCTAACGGGTGGCTGCGAAGTTTCTCGTGCGAGCGATGTCTTTCACTCGACCCAAAAGGAAGTTAGTCCTAAGGGCGTGAAGAGCCCCGCGCGAAGGAATGGATTTTTTTTAGGATAAGAAGAGCTTTTCCGGCGGAAGAAGCCTATTTCCTGTGGTAGTTTACTTTCTTAGTGCGAAACGCTAAGGCAGTAAAGTAAACTTGCTTACTTGTTAGAGTAACGCAACCCATTTGTCTTTTTCATCCGCTGCATTACTTTCTCGGCATGGAGGTATCTCGCTCCACCTCTGGACTTCGCCTAACCCAAACAAAGTATACTCTTGAATTTCAGCTTGTTCCTGTTCGTCTATTCGGGACGGGTAGGCAGCCCACATACATGAAGAGAAGAAGAGAGGGGGGGGGGGAGTTACTTGCTTAGTGCTTGCGCTAAGCAAGGCGGTCGAAGAAGGTTCTGAAAGAAAGCAACCGATGCTTTGGTCATTCAGCTGACTCCTTGCTCCCAGTCCGTGCTTGCTGTCATGCTGGCGCAGGGGTTTCGGCCGGTTTTACCTACTATTGGATTTGAACCAATGACTCTCGCCGTATGAAAGCGATACTCTAACCGCTGAGTCAAGTAGGTCAAGCTGAGTCAAGTCAGAGAAAATAGACCCATATAAGAGAAAGCCGCGCAACCAGAGTTGCCCTTACTATACAAGGGGGGGCGGAGCGCTAAGAAAGAGAAGAGAAAGCGTTATCACTCTACGAAATGAAGCAGCGGCTAGCACGCTAAGATCAACCACTTGGAGAACGTGAAGCCTTTATTTCTCGGTCGTTTGTCTTAATCTTAATATAAGTGGATTCCGATTCATGCAGTCGTTCTTTGCTGCATTGGTGTTTTGACCCCCTACTCTCCACCATAAAAAAAAGTTTCCACTATATCTCAGGAGTAGGAAAAAAATTGTATAATTAGGGCATACAACAATGGATCAATTCATTCAACAAGATCCGTTCGGATCGGACCAGGATGAATGGGATTGGTCTGACCTCTCGCTCAGATGTAAGACTCCCGCGATGTCCCATGCCACGTTTCGTGAACAGCTATGCCCGAGAATGAATGAATTGTGATATAGCGCCGAATAAGCCACTGCTCTATTCCCGACTCGAAATCTATAAAGGCGTTTAAGGGAGAGAAAAGAGGGGGCCCCTTACCATAATCCTGCTGCCTCGGGACGACTGCACGTTACATCATAGCAGCACGACCAAATGAAGGCGGAAACCTGGTTGGGCGTTCCTGCGCACCCGGCATCCTGCAAGAAAAGGCCCCTTACTATAGAAAGAACAAAGAAAGGGATTGAGCTGCGCGAAAGCCCTTGCGCTAACGCGCATCCGTTTTCTTGCTCGTTAGCGCTTTAGAAGGACGTTTAGGCTTTTCTAGCGGACCTTCGAGAAAATCAAATAGACAAAGAAGGACTTTGATAGATAGAATAAGGCACTCAGACATCAAAAAGAGGGCTACTTCACTATGAATGGTAACATATGAATTGAAACTAATGCGACGGGTGTCAATTACCAAAAACGACTCGACCACTAACTAAGTCCCGCAGGTAACACAAGGCCGAAGATGGATGCGAAAAATAAATATTTGAAACCGCTCTCGAACCATCACACGGATTCCGATCCAACAGCCCATGATATGGTAAGAACGAAATGTAAAGGCAAAAAAAACGATTCTATGCGCAGACGTGAAAGCTCTATCGATAGAAGCATTCTAGCCTATTTTTATTTAGTTAGAGAAGAGCGATTCCCTCGTCTGAGAACCGCCATTCCCGCACTATTCCTCCCCACTAATAAAGAGCGATTGAAAATCTCAATAACCTAAACTAAAATGCAGAAGTGAGCGTACCCCACTCCTCTCTCCCCCTTTTTTAGCAACCCCCATTTTTAACCTTTGAATTAGTCAAAGCCAAAAATATTAAAAATAGAAGGTAGTTTACTTGCTTAGTGCTTGCGATAA